AAAATTGGTGTATGTATATATATATATATATATATATATATAATGTTGACGCCAATTTATATTACAACTTGTGGCTCACAGCGTTTTCGGGTCCTCCTTGGTTTAGGGGTTTGACAAGGATAACAGGACAAACCGAGCGTAGGGGGGTAGGGGGGTTTGACGCGCAAAAAATCAAAGGGGGCAGTATAATAGGATAGGTTAAACAAGAGATGTATATGTTATGCACTTGAAATAAATTAATGTAATTCTTAATTTATGTCTTAAAAGAATTAACTTATATTATCACATTCAAGGAAAATGTTCAACCTTAATTCAATTATTGAGCCTGCACTGTGAGATGCAAGATGAAAGGAAAAAGTTAAAAAATACCCTATGCATATAAAAGAACGCTCGGCTAGGTGGGTAACGAGGAGTATGTACTACACCATTAATCAAATGCCAGGATAAATAATAGTATGGGGAACATCATAATTATGTCCTTGAAATAACAACCAGATGCCAGTAATAGTTCATAATATGTAACTCCTATATATTAGTCCCTGATTCTATCATGCATGATATATATTTAACAAATAAGTTGGTGGTTTCTTACTACATTAATAATCTGATGTGAAATCATAGTTGGATTTTACAAAGAAAATGTTGAGGTCAATTTTTTGGGGAATAAATAAATTACTCAAGTTAAAATAACTTAAATTTGAGTCTTAATATTTATGCTTTATGCAATAACTTGGATGATAGTACTTGCTTTATGGTTAAAATATTGAGTTGGTGATAATACATATATGTACTAGTACATTAATGTAATATTATGCATAATATGTACTAAACCATAAAGGGTAGTACCGGATGGTTTAAACCATATGTAATATTATGCATAATATGTACTAAACCATACAGGGATGGTTTAAACCATATGTATATGTAGATCAGATAATAGTTTAATGTTAGAATACTGGCTTTGGGTGCCAGTGGTGGGAGTTAAAATCTCTCTTTTCTGGGCGCTAGGGGGGAATTTAACCTCCAATCTTCGGATTACAAGACCGATGCTTTAAATATTAAGCTACTAGGGCAAGTTCGTGCTAAAGTTTTGTTTTCAAATCATCCTGCTAATGGAATAAAGATTAGGAATAGTGCGAAATACAAGACAGATGCGATTTGCCCGATGATAATAAATGGGTGTTCAACTGGCATGCCTCCAATTCATGTAAGAATGGCTATGTCTGCTACTAATATTCAGAACAGGAATTGGGCGATAGGACGGAATGCTAGTCCTCGTTGTTTTGAGGTGTGTAGTAATGGAACTAACATAAGTACTAGAATAGAGAATAATAATGCTAAAACACCTCCAAGTTTATTTGGGATAGATCGTAGAATAGCGTAGGCAAATAGGAAATATCATTCTGGTTTAATATGGGGTGGGGTAACTAGTGGGTTTGCTGGGGTGAAGTTTTCTGGGTCTCCGAGAAGGTTTGGGGAAAATAGTGACAGAAGGGTAAGAGCTAGAAGTATAATTACGAATCCAAGAAGGTCTTTGTATGTGAAGTATGGGTGGAAGGAGATTTTGTCTGCGTTTGGGTTTAGTCCAATTGGATTATTTGATCCTGTTTCGTGAAGAAATAGTAGATGAAGAAGAGTCATAGCGGCGACGATGAATGGTAGGAGGAAGTGGAATGCAAAGAATCGTGTTAGTGTTGCATTATCTACTGAAAATCCACCTCAAATTCATTGGACTAATATATCTCCTATATAGGGTACAGCAGATAACAGGTTTGTGATAACTGTAGCGCCTCAAAATGATATTTGTCCTCATGGAAGAACATATCCTACGAAGGCTGTTATTATGACTAATAGTAGTAGTACTACACCGATGTTTCAGGTTTCTTTATAAAGGTAAGAGCCATAGTATAGGCCTCGGGCAATATGTATGTAGATGCAGATGAAAAAAAATGATGCTCCGTTAGCATGTATATTACGAATTAGTCAGCCACAGTTTACGTCACGGCAAATGTGAGTTACTGATGAAAATGCAGTTGAGATGTCTGAGGTGTAATGTATTGCTAGAAATAGTCCAGTTAGGATTTGGGTAATTAAACATAGTCCTAGTAGGGACCCAAAGTTTCATCATGCGGAGATATTGGATGGTGCTGGTAGGTCAACTAATGCGTCATTAGCAATTTTGATTAATGGGTGTGTTTTACGTAGGCTTGCCATTAGTGGTTCTTGTAGTTGAATTACAACGATGGTTCTTCACGTCATCAGTCTCAGTTAAAGTCTGAGCAGGAATTATGACTTATTTTATGTTTTTATTATTATTAGCTTTGGTTGTCGGTCTAGTTGCTGTTGCTTCTAATCCAACACCTTATTTTGCTGCTTTTGGTTTAGTTATTGCAGCTGGGGTTGGGTGTGGGATTTTGGTTGGCCATGGGGGCTCTTTTCTATCTTTAGTTCTTTTTTTAATTTATTTAGGGGGGATGTTAGTGGTTTTTGCTTACTCAGCGGCTTTAGCTGCTGAGCCTTTTCCAGAGGCTTGGGGTAGTCGTTCTGTTTTTGGTTATGTAGTGGTTTATTTATTAGGAGTGAGTGTGGTGGCAGGATTCTTTTGGGGTAGTTGATATGAAGGTTCGTGGGTAGTTGTAGATGGTCTTAAGGAGTTTTCTGTGCTTCGTGGTGATATAAGTGGGGTAGCTATAATGTATTCGTCTGGGGGAGGTATGTTAGTAATTTGTGCTTGGGTGTTGCTTTTAACTTTATTTGTTGTATTGGAGCTTACTCGTGGGCTAAGTCGAGGGACTCTTCGTGCAGTTTAGATTAGGGTTGGGATGGTGGCTAAGATTAAGGTTAGGAGGAAAATAGTTAAATATGTTTTAATTATTCCTCGAGTGGTGTCGTTTGTTATTTTAGCCATTATTATTTGTGTAGATGCTATATTTTTTGGTCCAATAGATTCTAGTCATGTTTTGTCAAGTTGTGTGGCGGCTGATTGTCCTAGAATAAGTTTAAGTTTAGGTAGTAGTCGATGTGTAATTGCTGGGAAGAATCCAAGTATGTTTGAGAAGTGGTGTATTTTGATTGTTGGAGTAATTTTTATTTGTTTACTTGTTATATTGGTTAATTCTATGGCTGTTAGAAGGCCTATAATTGTGACTAGGAGGGCTGTTATTTTTATTGTTATTGGTATTGTTATTACTGGTGTTTTTATTGGTAGGAAGTTTTGTGTAATAATTAATCCTGCAATAATGCTTCCTCAGGCAAGTCGTTTAATAGAATTGATTACTAAAGGGTCATTTTCATTGATTGGGGATAGTGGTGAAAATCGTGGGGTTCCTATGGTAACAAAATAAATTAGTCGAAAACTATACACTGCAGTAAATGATGTGGCGATTAGTGTTAGGATTAGGGCTCAGGCGTTTAGGTATGAGGTGTTTAGGGTTTCAATAATTACGTCTTTGGAGAAGAATCCTGCTAGGAATGGGGTTCCTGTAAGAGCTAGGCTACCGATTGTGAAGTATGTTGAAGTGGCTGGCATAATGTTGAATAGGCCTCCTATTTTTCGGATGTCTTGTTCATCATTTAGGCTGTGAATAATTGAGCCTGAGCATAAGAAAAGCATGGCTTTAAAGAAGGCGTGAGTGCAGATGTGAAGAAATGCTAGTTGCGGCTGGTTAAGGCCAATAGTAACTATTATTAATCCTAGTTGACTTGATGTTGAGAAAGCTACAATTTTTTTAATATCATTCTGGGTTAAGGCGCAGGTAGCTGTAAATAAGGAGGTTAATGCGCCTAGACAAAGGCAGGTTGTTAAGGCTAGTTTAGTGTTTTCTATGAAAGGATGAAGACGAATTAGAAGGAAAATACCTGCAACGACTATTGTACTTGAATGTAGTAGGGCAGATACTGGTGTGGGGCCTTCTATGGCGGAAGGAAGTCAAGGGTGGAGACCAAATTGGGCTGATTTTCCTGTTGCTGCCAAGATAAGTCCTATTGGGGCTAATGTTATGTCAAAGTTTTTTGATAAAATGAGAATTTGTTGAATTTCTCATGAGTTAAGGTTTATTGCGAGTCATGATATGGTTATTATTAATCCAATATCTCCTACTCGATTGTAAATAACAGCTTGAAGGGCTGCTGTGTTGGCATCTGCTCGTCCATATCATCATCCAATGAGTAGGAATGATATAATTCCTACTCCTTCTCAGCCAATAAACAGTTGAAATATGTTATTGGCTGAGACTAGAATGATCATGGCTACTAAGAATGTTAGTAAGTATTTAAAGAATCGGTCAATGTTTGGGTCGGAATGTATATATCATAGTGCGAATTCTAAAATTGATCAGGTAACGTAAAGGGCAATTGGAATAAAAATTAAGGAGTAATGGTCAAATTTGAAGCTAATATTTACGTCAAATGTTTGAGTGTTTATTCATTGTCAGTTTGTAATAATTCCTTCTGTTCCTGAATTAAGGAAAATTAATAATGGAAGGAGACTAACAAAAAATGCGGAGCTAACGGCGGTTTTGGTTGTATTTGCTATATTAGATTTTTGTTGATCCGGATTTAGTGTTAGTAATAGCGGGTATATTAAGATAATAAAGATTAGTAATATTGAGGAGTGTAAGATTGAGGACATTAGCTTCCACTTGGATTTGCACCAAGAATTTTTGGTTCCTAAGACCAATGGATAGACTGTTATCCTTTGAAAGCTTGAGGAAGCCGTGGATTTTAACTACGGAACGTAAGAATTAGCAGTGCTTACTATTTTCTGTACTTCCTCGGTGAGTAAAAGGATTTTAACCTTTATTTTTAGAATCACAATCTAATGTTTTAATTAAACTATACTTACAATAGCATCATCCTCACATGAGTTCTGGTTTTGTCACTAAGAGGATGACGGGGGTTAAGTGAAGAATTATTAGTAGGTGTTCTCGGGTGTGATAAGGTTGAAGTCCCATAATGTGGTTAGGTACTGGGCCTCGTTGAGACATTAGGAACATGTAAAGGGAGTAGCTGGCAGTAATTAATGTGCCTAGTCCAGTTAATAAAATTGTTCATGGTGATCAATTAAATAATGTTACGATAATTATTAGTTCTCCTATTAAATTTGGTAATGGTGGGAGGGCTAGGTTAGCAAGGTTAGCGATGAGTCATCATACTGCAGTTAGTGGAAAAATTACTTGCAATCCTCGAGCAAGAATTATTGTTCGGCTATGGGTTCGTTCGTATGCTGTGTTAGCTAAGCAGAATAGTGCTGATGATACTAGTCCGTGGGCAATTATTAGGATAATTGCTCCTGAAAACCCTCATGGAGTTTGAATTAGGATTCCTCCTGCCACTAATCCTATGTGGCTGACAGATGAGTAAGCAATTAGTGATTTTAGGTCTGTTTGTCGGAGGCAAATTGATCCAGTTATAATAATTCCTCATAAGGCTAGGATAATAAATGGATAGGCCAGTTCTTTTGATAGTGGATCAAGTATTACTATTATTCGTATCATTCCGTATCCGCCAAGTTTTAGTAATACTGCTGCTAGTACTATTGATCCTGCTACTGGGGCTTCTACGTGTGCTTTTGGTAATCATAAATGTACCCCATAGAGTGGTATTTTGACTAGAAATGCAATTAAGCAGCCGGCTCATCAAATTATATGACCTCAAGAGTTTAGTTGTAGTGGTTGTGAATATTGAAGTACCAGTATGGATAGTGTTCCTAGGGAATGTTGAAGTAGTAATAGGGCGACGAGAAGTGGAAGTGATCCTGCAAGGGTGTAGAATAAGAAGTAAGTCCCTGCGTTAAGTCGTTCCGTTTGGTTTCCTCATCGGGTAATAATAATTAGGGTTGGAATTAGTGTTGCTTCAAATATAATGTAGAATATAATTAATTCTGTGGCACCGAATGCCATAATTAAGAAAGTTTGTAATGAGGCGAGGAGTGTAATATATGAGCGTTGTCGATTGATAGGTTCTGGGCTAATATGATTTTGGCTGGCTAAAATTATGAGTGGAAGTAGCCAGCATGTAAGTACTAGTAGTGGGGTTGATAATGGGTCTGTGGCTAAGTATATATTAGAGGAGGTTCATCCTGTTTCTGACGTTCATTTGAATCAGGTTAAGCTGATAATGGCGATTAAGAGGCTGTGTGAAGTTGTAGTTGTTCATAGCCATTTAGGGGAGGTTAATCAAATTGTTGGGAATAATATTATTGTGGGAATTAATACTTTTAACATTGTAATAGGTTAAGGTTTTGAAGTCGGTCGGTTCCATGAGTTCGGGCGGTGGCTACTAGTAGTGCTAGGCCAGTACTTGCTTCACAGGCAGAGAAAGCTAGGAGTAATATAGGGGCTGTTGAGAATCCTGTAGATTCAAATTGTAATGCTCATAGGGCTAGTGCAATAAATAAGGACAGTATTATTCCTTCTAGACATAACAGTGCGGATAGTAAGTGGGTTCGGTGGAATGCTAGTCCTATTAACCCTAGAATAAATGCTGAGCTAAAGCTAAAATGTACGGGTGTCATAAGGGAGTCATGGAATCAAACCATGATTTTCTGAGTCGAAATCAGAGGTCTTATTTTGGACTAGCTCCCTATTCTGCTCATTCTAGGCCGCCTTGAATTCATTCATAAATTAATCCAAGGGTTAATAAAATTAAGACTGCTGTAGCTCAGAAAAATGTTCCGGTTGGGCTGTGAAGTTGGTCTCCTCATGGTAGAGGGAGGAGAAGGGCGATTTCTAGGTCAAAAAGTAAGAATAAAATTGCTACTAAGAAAAACCGTAATGAGAATGGTAGACGAGCAGATCCTAATGGGTCAAATCCGCATTCGTATGGTGATAGTTTTTCTGCGTCTGGATTTATTTGGGGTAGTCAGAAGGAGACAACTGCTAGGATTAATGAGAGTGCTGTTGTAATTAATAAAATAATAATAACTAAATTCATTATCTTTCCTTGGGGTTTAACCAAGACTGTGTGATTGGAAGTCACTTGTACTAACTTTAAATACTAGAAAGATTATGATCCTCATCAGTAAATTGAGACGTAGAGGAATAGTCAGACTACGTCGACGAAGTGTCAGTATCAGGCAGCGGCTTCGAAGCCAAAGTGGTGTTCTGATGTGAAGTGGTATTGAATTTGTCGTAGGAGGCATACTGCTAGGAAGGATGATCCAATGATAACATGCAGTCCGTGGAATCCTGTAGCTACAAAGAATGTTGAGCCGTAGACTCCGTCTGCAATCGTAAATGGTGCTTCATAATATTCTATGGCTTGAAGTGCAGTGAAGTATAGTCCTAGTAAAATAGTTAAAAATAGGGAGTGAATAGCTTGTTTTCGTTCTCCTTCCATAATACTGTGGTGGGCCCATGTTACTGTAACCCCTGATGCTAATAATACGGCTGTGTTGAGGAGGGGTACTTCAAATGGGTCTAGTGGTAAAATTCCTGTTGGTGGTCAGCAGCCTCCAAGTTCGGGTGTTGGGGCTAGGCTTGAGTGATAGAAGGCTCAGAAGAATCCTAGGAAAAAGAATACTTCGGAGGTAATAAATAGAATTATTCCGTATCGTAATCCTTTTTGTACTGGGGGTGTGTGATGTCCTTGGAAGGTTCCTTCTCGAATAATATCACGTCATCATTGATATATTGTTAGAAGTAGTAGTATTAATCCTAAGGTTATTAATGTTGTTGAGTGGAAGTGGAATCAGATTGCTAGACCTGATGTTATTAGTAGGGCGGCAATAGCTCCGGTTAGGGGTCATGGGCTTGGATCAACTATGTGATAGGCATGTGCTTGGTGGGCCATTAAACGTTTTCTTGTAAATATAAGCTTAAAAGAAGGACAAATACATACGCTTGAATTATTGCTACTGCTACTTCTAGTAATGTTAGTAGGAAGAGTACAATGGCAGTTAAAATTGCTACTGTTGGTATTATTGGTATTAGGACAAATACAGCTGTGGCGATAAGTTGAATTAGCAGGTGACCTGCAGTTAGGTTTGCTGTGAGTCGGACTCCTAAGGCTAATGGTCGAATAAGTAGGCTAATTGTTTCGATAATAATTAGTACTGGAATAAGGGGGATTGGTGTTCCTTCTGGAAGAAGGTGTCCTAGGGCAATTGTTGGTTGGTTTCGTATTCCAATAATTACTGTGGCGAGTCATAATGGCAAGGCGAATCCTATATTAAGTGATAGTTGTGTTGTTGGTGTGAAGGTATATGGTAGTAAACCCAGCATGTTAATTGTAATTAGGAAAATTATTAGTGAGGCTAGTAGTAGTGCTCATTTGTGTCCTCCTACATTAAGTGGTAGTATTAATTGGTTTGTAAATCGATTAATAAATCATCCTTGAATCGTGATAAGTCGGTTGTTGATTCATCGAGATGATGGGGTTGGGTAAAGTACTCATGGTAGTGCAATTGCGATAGCAATTAATGGAATTCCTAGGTAATATGGGCTTGCAAATTGGTCGAAGAAGCTTGTTATCATGGTCAGTCTCAGGATTCAGCTTTGTGTTTTTCAGCACTTACTGGGGTTGGTTCATTTGGTGAAATGTGGTTTAAGATTTTAGTTGGGATAATGATTAAAAATACTAATCAGGCAAATACTAGGATTGCAAATCAAGGGCCGGGGTTTAATTGTGGCATTTCACTAGGGGTGGTCGGTAGTCACCAATCTTCGGCTTAAAAGGCCAATGCTTTGTCCAATAATTTAGCTACCTAGCGAGGCGTCTTCTAGTATTAATGAGGATCAGTTTTCGAAGTGTTCTAGTGGTACTGCTTCAATTACGATTGGTATAAAACTGTGGTTAGCTCCGCAGATTTCGGAGCATTGTCCATAGAATAACCCTGGTCGTGATGCAATGAAGGCAGTTTGATTTAGTCGTCCTGGGACTGCATCTATTTTTACACCTAAGGATGGAACGGCTCAGGAATGTAATACATCTTCGGCGGATACTAGAATACGAATTGGGGATTCTATTGGAATAACTATTCGGTGGTCTGTTTCTAGGAGTCGGAATTGCCCCGGAGTAAGGTCTTGAGTTGGTACTATATAAGAATCAAAGCCTAGATTTTCATAATCTGTGTATTCGTAGCTTCAGTATCATTGGTGTCCTATTGCTTTAATTGTTAGGTGGGGATCATTAATTTCGTCTATTAGATATAGGATGCGCAGAGATGGTAGGGCAATTAATACTAAAATAACGGCTGGGAGAATTGTTCACACAATTTCAATTTCTTGAGAATCTAAAATATATTTATTGGTGAGCTTAGTTGATACTATTGCAACAATAATATATAGGACTAAAGTACTAATTAAAAATACAATTATTAGTGCATGGTCGTGAAAGTGAAGAAGTTCTTCTATTACAGGTGATGCTGCGTCTTGGAATCCTAGTTGTGTCGGGTGTGCCATTAGGTTTAAGATATGCAGGGGTTTAACCAGCACTTTCGCCTTGACAAGGCGATGTAATGTCTATTTTACTAATATCTTAAAGGAAGTGACAGAGTGGATTTGTGACTGGCTTGAAACCAGTATATGGGGGTTCAATTCCCCCCTTTCTCGTTAATCTGATTGAATTTGGACGAAAGCTGGTTCCTCGTATGTATGATATGGAGGTGGGCAGCCGTGAAGTCATTCTACGTTTGTTGTTGTTAATTCTACAGATAATACTTCTCGTTTAGCAGCAAAGGCTTCTCATAAAATAAATAGGAATATGATTACTGCTACTAAGGAAATTAATGATCCGATAGATGATACTGTATTTCATAGAGCATAGGCGTCTGGGTAATCGGAGTATCGTCGTGGCATTCCTGCTAGACCTAGGAAATGTTGTGGGAAGAATGTGAGATTGACCCCAATAAACATAACCCCAAAGTGGATTTTTGTTCAAGCGCTGTGAAGAGTATATCCAGTAAGTAATGGGAATCAATGTACAAAGGCTGCTATAATAGCAAATACAGCACCCATTGATAATACATAGTGGAAGTGTGCAACTACATAATAAGTATCATGAAGGACAATGTCTAGTGATGAGTTGGATAGGACAATTCCTGTTAATCCTCCTACTGTAAATAGGAAAATAAATCCAAGGGCCCATAGTATTGGTGTTTCTCATTTAATTGAGCCTCCATGTAGCGTTGCTAGTCAACTGAAAACTTTTACACCTGTTGGAATTGCAATAATTATTGTTGCAGATGTAAAATAAGCACGAGTATCTACGTCTATACCAACGGTAAACATGTGATGGGCCCATACAATGAACCCTAGGAGTCCAATGGCTATTATAGCTCAAACTATGCCTATATAACCGAATGGTTCTTTTTTACCTGAATAGTATGCTACAACATGGGAAATAATACCAAATCCTGGTAAAATAAGAATATAAACTTCTGGGTGACCAAAGAATCAGAACAGGTGTTGGTAAAGAATTGGGTCTCCTCCTCCTGCTGGGTCAAAGAATGTGGTGTTAAGGTTTCGGTCTGTTAGAAGTATAGTAATCCCGGCGGCTAGGACTGGTAGTGATAGTAGAAGAAGAACAGCAGTTACAAGTACAGATCAGACGAATAAAGGTGTCTGGTATTGGGAAATGGCTGGGGGTTTTATGTTAATAGTTGTTGTAATAAAATTAATTGCCCCGAGGATTGATGATACACCTGCTAAGTGAAGAGAGAAAATTGTTAAGTCCACGGATGCTCCAGCATGGGCTAAATTTCCTGCAAGAGGGGGATATACTGTCCATCCTGTACCTGCTCCAGCTTCAACCCCAGATGAGGCTAATAGTAGTAGGAAAGATGGTGGTAGTAGCCAGAAGCTCATATTATTTATTCGAGGGAATGCTATATCTGGGGCTCCAATTATTAGTGGTACTAGTCAATTTCCAAATCCTCCAATGAGGATTGGCATTACTATAAAGAAAATTATTACGAAGGCATGGGCGGTAACAATGACGTTATAAATTTGGTCGTCACCTAGAAGCGATCCGGGTTGACTTAGTTCAGCTCGGATTAGGAGGCTTAGGGCGGTTCCAACTATTCCGGCTCAGGCACCAAATACAAGATAAAGGGTACCAATGTCTTTGTGATTAGTTGAGAAGAATCAGCGTGTAATTGCCACAGGTAGGGTAGCCGAATGTTTAGGCGGTGGGTTGTAGCCCCGAAGATAAAGGTTTAAGTCCTTTTCCTATCAGTTTAGCCTTGTGGTGTAAAACATATTGGATTGCAAATCCAAGGATGCAGATTAATTCTCTGCCGGGGCTTTTCCCGCCTTTCTTTAATAAGGCGGGAAAAGTAGATGAATGCTCGCTGGTTTGAGCGCTTAGCTGTTAACTAAGAGTTTGTAGGATCGAGGCCTTCTCATCTAGTAAGGCCTTAGCTTAATAAAAGCATCTGATTTGCAGTCAGAGGATGTGAGTTAATATCTTGCAGGTTTTACAGAGATTAGAAGATTTTCACTTCTACTTAGAGCTTTGAAGGCTCTTGGTCTGGTATTATCCTAAATCCCTAGGTGGTTAGTATTAAAATGGCTGGGGTTATTGGTAATAATCCAAGGGTGGCCATAGTAAATGTGGTTAAGGGTAGAGAGATTTGAGTGGTTTTGGTTCGTCATGAAGTTTGTGAGCTTGTTGTGTTTGGGGAAATAGTTAGTGCTATTGTGTAGCATAGTCGTAAGTAGAAATATAGGCTAATTAAAGCGGCTAAGGCTATTATTGTGGCAATAATTGGTATATCTTGTTTTGTTAATTCTTGTAAAATTAATCATTTTGGTATAAATCCTGTAAGTGGTGGTAAGCCTCCTAATGATAGTAATGCTAGGATGGTTATTGACGTAAGGGTCGGGTTTTTTGATCAGGTTATTGCGAGTGTACCAATTTTAGTTGTTATTAATGTTTTTAGGGTTAAGAATGCTGTGGAAGTTATAATAATATATGTTCCTAGTGCAATTAGGGTTAGTTGTGGAGCGTATTGGATTACAACAATTATTCAGCCTATATGTGCAATTGAGGAGTAGGCTAGGATTTTTCGTAGTTGAGTTTGATTTAGTCCTCCTCACCCTCCAATTAAGGTGGATAAGATTCCTAGTATGCTTAACAGTAATGGGTCGATTGTTTGTGCTGTTTGAATAATTAGTGCAAATGGAGCGAGTTTTTGTCAGGTGGATAGGATTAGTCCTGTTGTTAGGTCTAGTCCTTGAAGGACTTCTGGTAGTCAGAAGTGTATTGGTGCTAGTCCAATTTTTAGTGCTAGGGCTATAATAAATATTGTACTTGCAATTGGGTTTGATAGGTCATTGATATTTCATTCTCCTGTTATTCATGCATTTGTTGTACTTGCAAATAAGATTATTGCTGCTGCTGTGGCCTGAGTTAAGAAGTATTTTGTTGTTGCTTCTACTGCACGTGGGTGGTGGTGTTGTGCTATTAGTGGGGTAATAGCTAGGGTATTAATCTCTAAACCTATTCAAGCTAGGAGTCAGTGTGAGCTGGCAAAGGTTAGGGTGGTTCCTAGTCCTAAACTAGATAGTAAAATGGCGAGTACATATGGATTCATTGGCGGAGGAGGGATTTTAACCATCATATTCGGGGTATGGGCCCGAAAGCTTAATTAGCTGACTCTGCCTTAGGAAGTGGTGTAAAGGAAGCACATGGAGTTTTGATCTCCTTAGTATGGGTTCAATTCCCTTCTTTCTAGGAACTGAGGGGATTTTAACCCCTGTAAGTCACTCTATCAAAGTGGTCCTTGGGTACTCAGGCACAGTTCCTTAATTATAGTTGTGGGGGGAGCCCTGCTAGCGCGATTGGTAGGGCGGTGTGTCATAATACAAAGGCTAGTGTGAGGGGGAGGAAATTTTTTCATACTAGGTGTATTAGTTGATCATATCGGAATCGTGGATATGAGGCTCGTACTCATAAAAATAAAATGGAGAGAAGTGCGGCTTTGGTTATAAGGTTAATTGTTGTTAGTTCTGGGATGTTTGGAATATGTGAGGCTCCTAGAAATAGTACGGCTGAAAGTGTATTTATTAATAAAATATTTGCATATTCGGCTAAGAAAAATAGTGCGAATGGTCCTCCTGCATATTCTACGTTGAATCCGGATACTAATTCTGATTCACCTTCTGTTAGGTCGAATGGTGCTCGGTTTGTTTCTGCTAGTGTTGAAATATATCACATTGCGGCTAAAGGTCAGGCCGGAAATAATAATCAGATGTTTTCTTGGGTAATATTAAATGTTTGTAGGGTATATCCTCCTGAAAAAATAATTACAGAGAGTAGAATAAGTCCTAGGCTCACTTCGTAGGAAATTGTTTGGGCTACAGCTCGCAGGGCCCCAATTAGTGCATATTTTGAATTTGATGCTCAGCCAGATCCTAGAATTGAATAAACTGCTAGGCTTGATAAGGCTAAAATGAATAGGATTCCTAAGTTAAGGTCAGTTACTGGGTATGGTATAGGGATTGGTGCTCATAAGATTATGGCTAGTGTTAGCGCTAGTACAGGAGTAATTAGGAATAGTAGTGGTGATGATGTAGATGGGCGTACTGGTTCTTTAATAAATAGTTTTAAACCGTCGGCGATTGGTTGTAATAGGCCATATGGTCCTACTACATTTGGTCCCTTTCGTAATTGTATATAGCCTAATACTTTTCGTTCAACTAATGTAAGGAAGGCTACTGCTAGTAGAACAGGAACAATATAGGCTAATGGATTAATAAAATTAATTAATAGGGCGTTTAACATAAACTAGGAAGAGGATTTGAACCTCTGGTAAAAAGGGCTTAGGCCTTTCGCAATTTACCGTGCTCTGCCATCCAAGTGTGACCTTATTTTGGTTTTTAAATTTTGGCTCTCCCTTACCTATATTTATTTGTTTTCATAAATTAGGGGTAGGGCGTGCTTTGAGTATAGGCCCTCTTTTTCCGATCCTTTCGTACTAGGAAAAGTAGCGTTACAGATAGAAACTGACCTGGATTACTCCGGTCTGAACTCAGATCACGTAGGACTTTAATCGTTGAACAAACGAACCCTTAATAGCGGCTGCACCATTAGGATGTCCTGATCCAACATCGAGGTCGTAAACCCCCTCGTCGATATGGACTCTGGGAGGGGATTGCGCTGTTATCCCTGGGGTAACTTGATTCGTTAATCGGTCATGTTGACCGGATCATTTATGGTCAGATTTTCTGTGGCTTAGAAATGTCTTTCTTGGTTTTAGGGAAGGTTTGTCCCATTCCACTTGGATGATATTTTTTACTCCATGGTCGCCCCAACCGAAGGTTGATCTCAGATACCACAAAGTTTGTCGCTTTTTATCGAGTCGCTTGACGTGGTTGAAGATTTGTACCTTAAGCTCCAAAGGGTCTTCTCGTCTTGTATATTTATGTCCGCTTCTGCACGGGCAGATCAATTTCACTGACTTGAAAAGGGAGACAGTTAAGCCCTCGTTTAGCCATTCATACAGGTCTTTATTTAGAAGACAAGTGATTACGCTACCTTTGCACGGTTAAAATACCGCGGCCATTTAACTTATTGTCACTGGGCAGGCTGGACCTCTTATACTTAGTTGTGTTGCAAGAGGCGATGTTTTTGGTAAACAGGCGAGGCTTGTGTTTGCCGAATTCCTTCCTTTTCTTTTGGTCTTACTCCTTGGTGGCACTCCAGTGTGGGGTTAACGAGTTTTGTTGTGGATTTTTCTTGGTTTTTGTATAACTCACATTGCTCTCTTTGTTTGAGTTCGTTAGTTGCCGATGGTTTGTCCAGTTTGGCTTACACTTGTGCTGGGGAGAAGGGCTGGCCTTCTTGTTACTCATTTTAGCATAATCTCTTCCATGTTGGCATGGGGCGGCCTAATAGATTTTAGGGGAATAAGATTTGTTATCAGAATAATAAACTTTTATCTGTCTGAGCTTTAACGCTTTCTGTTTAGATGGCTGCTCTTAGGCCCACTAAAACAGTATGTTTTATATATTATGATCTTTATCCTCCTGAAAAGGTTGTGTCCTTGGTTAAATGGGCTGTACCCCCTTTAACTAACTCTCATAAATTTCTCTTGAAATCTTGTTCTAGGCTTATATAACCTAATTATAATTTGACTTAAGGTAAATGAGGCTGAACTCTTATTCATTTCTTAGGCAACCAGCTATCACCAGGTTCGGTAGGTCTGTCACTTCTACCCGGAGTTCTTCCCACTCTTTTGCCACAGAGACGGGTTAGCCCTATAAATAGGCTGTCTCGGGGTAGCTCACCTGGTTTCGGGGTATCAAACTAAAGGTCTCTTTGCTTGGATATACTGGCTAAATCATGATGCAAAAGGTACAAGGTTTAGTCTTTGCTTTTTAATGCTTTTATGGGTTATTTCATTTCTCTTTCAGCTTTCCCTCACGGTACTGTCTCTATTGCTTTATGGGGTACCTTTTCTGTCTCTCATACTAGGGTAAAAGAATGGTTTAGTTTTTGGTGTTAGGCTAATTTTGTTTATTTATATTTTTAAGTTATAAGGTTATTAAGCTAGCTGTTTAGCTCGGGGCGATCCAATTTGCATGGATATCTTCTCGGTGTAAGTGAGATGCTTGACTGTTCGGCCACGCCTCGGGTTTATCCAAGTGCACCTTCCGGTACACTTACCTTGTTACGACTTGCCTCCCTTTATCTGTGTTAAGGTATTAAGTATTAATTTACACTGTAGATAGGGAGAATGACGGGCGGTGTGTACGCGTCTCAGAGCCTGGTTCAAAAGGACACTCTGTTTCCTTTTTACTTCTAAATCCTCCTTCAAGCACTGTTTCATGGTGCACGTTCGTAATATTCTGTATAGAAAATGTAGCCCATTTCTTCCCACTTCATGCGCTGCACCTCGACCTGACGTTTTGGGTTATACTCATTTTGCTTACTTTTTAACCCTCACAGGGTAAGCTTACGACGGCGGTATATAGACTGGGATGGCTAAAAGTGGTGAGGTTGAACGGGGGTTATCAGTTATAGAACAGGCTCCTCTAGGTGGATCTGAGACACCGTCAGGTCCTTTGGGTTTTAAGCTAATGCTCGTAATACCCTGGCGGACATTTTATTGTAAATTAATGTCTAAGTTTACGGCTGAGCATAGTGGGGTATCTAATCCCAGTTTGTTTCTCAGCTTTCGTGGGGTCAGGTTATTTTGTTAAAGCTACTTTCGTATAAGTGGGGCTTCAGACGCCTAGAAAGCGTATAACTGCCGAAGGGCCATTTGGCTTTATTATTTTTTATCCTTAACCACCCTTTACGCCGCTGTAGTATCAACTAGGGCCTCTCGTTTAACCGCGGTGGCTGGCACGAGTTTTACCGGCCCTCTTAGCTCTGACTTAGTCAAGTTTTCACTTATGGCTTAATGTTTATCACTGCTGAATACCCTTGGGGGTGTGGCCAGGCTCGGCGTCTTGGGCTGATAATGTTTGTGCCTGATACCTGCTCCTCATCCCCGGGCGGGGGATGAGGGCAAAATTCACTGGGCCGCGGAGACTTGCATGTGTAAGTTAAGCTAGAGCTGATATTAAGGTCTGGACCATGCCTTTGTGCATGCGGAGTCTTTTACGGCTCATCTTAACAGCTTCAGTGTTATGCTTTATATTAAGCTACGCTTGC